ATTTCGCGTCTTAACTTAAATGAAATGAGCGGACTTTAATCGGCAGTATTCTATTAATTTGATAGTATGGTAAGAAAGAAATAGATGAATCCTTCTTTCTACCATACTATCGATCTCTTATTCTATAAAGTTTGAATCTAGAATAAAGATAGATTCTATAGATCAATCTACAAATTCTGATCATGTAATATATTCTATTAATTCCATATATTGTATGGAATTGACATAACATATTGTATAGAATTTAGAATTGACATAACACCCAATTCTATTTATTTGCTACATCTATTTGTTCCGATCAATCTAAGATAAGAATTATCTTAGGATTCTAATTCCTTTTCCTAATAAAGAAGAGGAAACCTCACTTATTTTTAACGCCCAAACCATGATATGAAAAAAGTCGATAAAGCATAAATCGCCTTTATAAGATTAGAAACCAAGCGATAAATGCTCAATATGTGATTTGTCCGAAGCAAGATCTTATTATTGCATAGTCTCTCGTTAGATAACTATTATATATCATTTCTCATAGAAAGTTCGTATACACTTAACAAAACCACTTGTTCTTTGAACAGTAAAAAGGAAAAGCAATCAAACAAAAAAAAGGGGTCCGGTCTTCCTCAGTATCCATCTATAAAGATGGTAAGAGCCCATTCCATTGATTGAAATAGAAAATTTCGGAAGAATCTTAGGTTAGAATAAATTTCTAATCATCTGAATCCCCTTCTTTTCGAAATACAAACAGGGGAATCGCTCAAATATCTCTTTGATTGAAAGAGTATGATTCATATCATAGATTACTCCATTTGACTCCAATGAAATTCGAAATTCAGATATTTTTATTTTAAATAGTTCAAAACACGTTGCAGAACGATCTATAAAATAAGTGATACGGTTTGATTCCTCAACTCAATTTAGTAGTACTTCTAGAGCCCACTTCTTCCCCACACTACGAGTGAAAGGGAAAATGTAAAGATTACCATTAAAGCAGCCCAAGCGAGACTTACTATATCCATATGAATTATGTCTCCTATCTCTATAAATACAAAGGAATTATTCCTCACTAATAATAGTGGAATCAATGGTGCAGAGTCAAAAAAAGGGGATTTTGTCCGAACACTATTGATAAACCAATCTGATTCTGATTTCGAATCGGGAAAGATTAAACACAAGCAAAATATCCAAAGGGAATGGGAACATGTGAATAATAAGGCCTATTTTTTTGTTGACCCTCGTAAGTAAAAACGGAAAGGGAGAAATCACTAAAAAAGATAAATCACTATCTAGTACAGACCTCTATTTCCCCTAATCCATACCCCCTTTCCCGATTATCTCTGAGGGGTAGGGGGCTTGGCTAGGGGTTATCAAAAAAAAATTCTTTCTTTTTTCTATAAAAAAAATATTATCCATCGAATCTAATATTGATTGGATACCCCAGCGTTCATCTCGCAAGTCCGTCATATATAACGCAACTTCCAACCCTTTAAAAAATTCTAAATAGAATCATATTTCTTAGCAGGCTCTACAATCTAATTCAAGATCCAGTCATTAGACAGTCCCTTAGTATAGTAATAGAAGGGAATCATAAAGTCTTAAAAGCTCCCTACTATCAGAATAGATTATAATATTTCCTTGAATCCTAGATGCGAACGAGGATTCACAATCTTTTATTTTCGAAAAACCTCAGACCAAATGTTTAGAATCAAACAAAATATCAACAGTCTTTCCTCTGTTTCTACCGGAGAATTATTCTCCGAGTTATATCAGCAGAACAGAAGAAAAGAAGAGATTTCGGGTTTTTTGTTTGATCAGGCGACACCCGGATTTGAACTGGGGAAAAAGGATTTGCAGTCCCCCGCCTTACCACTCGGCCATGCCGCCAAAATGATAGAAAAATCTTCTCGGATTACTAAATTTTTATTGCACTTGAAATTTTTAATTTTTTTGTTTTGGATTTGATCCATTCCTTCGATTCATTCTAGAGTATCTCAAAATCCACAATGCTAAAAAAATTCTCTCGCTTTTCTATTGAGAAATCACATGTGGATTTTCAGCCGACAAATTGGAACCATTAACTATTGACTGCTTATGCTTACTTCGAATTTATGAACGCTTCTGGAGATTTGAATCTAAAAATTGTGTTTTCCTAATGACATACATAAGAAAATACAAATTGAGATAAAACTAATCAGTATTTCTTTTTTTTATCAAAAAATCCTTCTCAATTTCAATTATAACAAAATATATGAGTCTATGTAAACCCCAGAACATAAATTACAGATATCTATTAGTTAGATATGTTGTCGATAGGGAATTATCATAAAATAATTCTACTTCATTTTTGCATTGAATATAGATTTTCGTTTGATAAAGGACGACCGGGGCTGTCCCGAATAGAAGGTACTAAAATAAAAGAGAAGTCGGATATTATAGCCATCCGCGTACGTGTTTAATAAATGCAACCCTTCTTATACACTTTATACACTTCAAATGGTATTCT